AATGATGAGCCTGATTAAAGGACTATCGTGATAGGATAAAACATGTAGTAAACACGCTACCTTCATTACATCCGACAGAATTAAACTATCACCACCAAGCATCAAAAGCCATCGTGCACCATACACCAAGATGTATAAACATAAAACTCAACATAGAAAAGTAAGCTAAGATAAAGCTAATGGGTTCATACCCCATAAATAGAGTACACACTCTCTTCTCTAATGCCCAGTAACTCAACCAAAATCCTATTACTAATCACCTTAGTAAGAGGTATGTTAGTGTCTGTATCGTCCAACTCATGAATTGGCGCATGAATAGGACTGGAAGTAAATTTAATATCATTTATTCCACTGATATCTAACATCAAAAACATATACAACACGGAAGCATCACTAAAATACTTTATCGTTCAAGTATTAGCTTCAGCAACCCTACTATTCATAGTAGTAATAAAAACAGTCACAGAAGACCTATTCACACTTACGAACGTAGGAACCCCATACACGCCAATAATTGTCTGCACACCTCTACTTTTAAAAAGAGGAGCAGCACCATTCCACTGGTGGTTCCCAGGAGTCATAGAAGGACTGAGATGAGAAAACTGCGGCCTACTGATAACCATTCAAAGGGCCGCACCCATGATACTAATATCATATCTAATTGAAGCCAACCCATTCATACTAAGAATTATCCTAGCATCAACAGTCGTAGGAGCGATCGGAGGTCTCAACCAAACATCAATACGAAAGATCCTAACATACTCGTCCATCAACCACACCGGTTGAATACTAATAGCACTAATTACAGGAGACAACATGTGAGTAATATACTTCATAACCTACTCAGTACTAGTACTAACAGTCCTATCAGTTATTAAGCTATCCAGAATATCATTCATCAACCAAACCATGATAGCAAACAGAGAGGCCAAACTAATGAAATTCATAATATTCACATCACTACTCTCCTTAGGAGGACTGCCGCCGTTCCTAGGATTCTTACCGAAATGGTTTATCATTCAAGCAATAACTATAAACAAGCTAATGCCCATAGCAACTATAATGGTAATTACATCGCTAATTACACTATACTACTACCTAAAAATCACCTACTCAAGATTCATAATCCTAGCCACAGAGCCGAAATGAAGTAGCCAATCACACAAAAACAAAACAACTAAAAACATCAGAGCCATAATCTTATCATCAATCTCACTGACAGGAGCAACACTATGCACAATCATCGCTAGAACAAACTAAAACAGAAGGCCTTAAGTTAAATTAAACTAATAACCTTCAAAGCTATAAATAAGGGGGATCACCTTTAGGCCTTGGTAAGCCTATAACTTACCCCTACAGAATTGCATTCTGTCATCACAAAATGAATACAAGGCTAACATCATAATAGTGGAAGAGCAACGTCAACGCCCCTAAATAGATTTACAGCCTATCGCCTACTAATCTTTCTCAGCCACCCCACTAATCTTTACCCGATGATTTTTCTCAACTAACCACAAGGACATTGGAACACTATACTTCGTATTTGGTGCATGATCAGGTATGGTAGGAACATCCCTCAGAATGCTTATCCGAACAGAGCTAGGACAGCCCGGATCTTTAATCGGAGACGATCAAATCTACAACGTTATTGTCACAGCCCACGCATTTGTCATAATCTTCTTCATGGTTATGCCAATTTTAATCGGGGGATTCGGGAACTGATTAGTACCCCTAATACTCGGAGCACCAGACATGGCATTCCCACGAATAAATAACATAAGATTTTGACTACTCCCACCATCACTGACACTCCTACTTGCAAGTAGTGCAGTAGAAAGTGGAGCAGGGACAGGATGAACAGTTTATCCCCCTCTTGCAAGAGGAATTGCACATGCCGGGGCATCCGTAGACTTAGCAATCTTCTCCCTACATCTAGCCGGTGTATCGTCAATTCTGGGAGCAGTAAACTTCATCTCAACAACAATCAACATAAAGCCAAAAAGCATAAAGCCCGAACGAATCCCACTATTTGTATGGTCAGTTGCCATTACAGCTCTTCTACTCTTACTATCACTGCCAGTGCTGGCAGGAGCAATCACTATATTATTAACCGACCGTAACCTAAACACATCATTCTTTGACCCAGCAGGAGGTGGAGATCCAATCCTATACCAACACCTATTCTGATTCTTTGGACACCCTGAAGTCTACATTCTAATCCTACCAGGATTTGGTATAATCTCCCACATCATCTGCCATGAAAGAGGAAAGAAGGAAGCATTCGGAAACCTGGGAATAATCTTTGCTATACTAGCAATTGGATTACTAGGATTTGTAGTATGAGCACACCACATATTCACAGTAGGAATAGACGTCGATACACGAGCATACTTCACATCAGCAACAATAATTATTGCAGTACCAACAGGAATCAAAATTTTCAGATGACTAGCAACAATATACGGATCACAACTAACATATAGAGCAACATGCTTGTGAGCCATAGGATTTGTATTCCTATTCACAATGGGAGGACTAACAGGAGTAGTCCTCGCAAACTCATCAATCGACATCATCCTACACGACACCTACTATGTAGTAGCCCACTTCCACTACGTACTATCAATGGGAGCAGTATTCGCAATCATAGCAGGATTCATCCAATGATTTCCCCTATTCACCGGACTCACCATAAACCCTAAGTGATTAAAGGCACAATTTGCCGTTATATTCACAGGAGTAAACATGACATTCTTCCCACAACACTTCCTAGGACTAGCTGGCATGCCACGACGATACTCAGATTACCCAGACGCCTACACAACCTGAAACATCATTTCCTCAATAGGATCAACCATTTCATTTGTAAGAGTGATAATATTCCTATTCATCATCTGAGAAAGAATCTCATCAAACCGACAAATCCTATTCCCAACACAAACAAGAAACTCAATTGAATGGTTACAAAACTTCCCACCAGCAGAACACAGATACTCAGAACTACCAACCGTCTCACTAACCAATAATTAACCGAAATCTAACGTGGCAGATAAGTGCATTGGATTTAAGCTCCAAATATAAAGTCCCAGACTTTCATTAGAACTAATGGCAACATGATTAAACATAAGACTACAGGATGGAGCATCTCCCATCATAGAACAATTAGTCTTCTTCCACGACCACGTACTAATAATTATACTAATAATTACTACAACCGTATCATACATAATAATCACTCTGATCCGGAAACAAACAAACCAGACGATTCATACTAGAAGGACAAATAATTGAAACCACATGAACCATTGCACCTGCAATCATCCTTGTATTCATCGCCATACCATCCCTACGACTTCTTTACCTAATAGACGAAGTCCACAACCCAGCATTAACGCTAAAAGCAGTTGGACACCAATGATACTGAAGATATGAATACTCAGACTTCACAAAGCTAGAGTTCGACTCATATATAATCCCGCAAGAAGAACAACAAGAAAGAACATTCCGACTACTAGACACGGACAACCGAATCGTCCTACCTATAAACTCACCTATCCGATTAATCGTTACAGCAGCAGATGTCCTACACTCATGAACAATCCCAAGACTGGGGGTAAAAACAGACGCCACACCAGGACGACTAAACCAAACAAGATTCTCAATCAGTCGTCCTGGTATCCTTTACGGACAGTGCTCAGAAATTTGCGGAGCAAACCACAGATTCATGCCCATTACAATTGAAAGAGTACCAGCAAAAAACTTCATTACTGAGTATCAAAGATAAGAGAGTCATCAGATGACTGAAAGCAAGTAATGGTCTCTTAAACCAGCTCATGATAATTTAGCAACTATCTCTGATGAAAGGATTAGTTAATTATATAACATCAGAATGTCAAACTGAAGTAATCAACAATGATATCCTTTTATACCCCAAATAATACCAATAGAATGAATAACACTATACATCACATTCATAATAACATTCCTAATATTCAACATCATAAACTACTTCACACAATCCCCAAACACGACAACAACAAAAAGAACCAGCGCCATCAGTGTCAATAAAATAAACTGAAAATGATAAGAAACTTATTCTCAATCTTTGACCCAACCACAGAAATCAACAGACTCCCCCTAAACTGAACGAGAACGATCCTAGGACTCCTACTAATCCCAACAAGAATCTGGCTAATCCCATCACGAAACAGTATAATAATCAGACTACTAATAAACAAACTCCACAAAGAAATAAAAACAATCCTAAGAGGGGGAAACCAAAACAAAGGAAATTCATTCATTTTCACCTCACTATTCCTTATAATCCTAATGAACAATTTCCTAGGATTATTCCCATATGTCTTCACTAGAACAGCCCACCTAACCCTAACACTAACCCTAGCACTACCCCTATGGGTAAGATTCATACTATTTGGGTGAATCAAAAACACAAACCACATATTTGAACACCTAGTACCACAGGGGACACCGACAATACTAATACCATTCATAGTAGTCATCGAAACGATTAGAAACCTAATTCGACCAGGAACCCTGGCAGTACGATTAACTGCAAACATAATTGCCGGCCACTTACTACTCACCCTCCTAGGAAACAATGGGCCAGCAATAAACCACACCTTACTAACAGTTTTAATCGCAGCACAAATCCTCCTACTAATCCTAGAAGCGGCAGTAGCTATCATCCAATCATACGTATTTGCAATCCTAAGAACACTATACTCTAGAGAAGTAAACTAATGTCAAATCACGAAAACCACCCATTCCACATAGTAAACAAAAGACCATGACCACTGACAGGGGCAATTGGAGCAATAGTCACACTAATAGGACTAATCAAATGATTTCACCAATACGACAACAGCTTATTGGGAGTTGGAACCGTAATCACCGTACTAACCATAATTCAATGATGACGAGACATCACCCGAGAAGGAACATACCAGGGATTACACACAAAGATAGTAACAAGGGGACTACGATGAGGAATAATCTTATTCATCATCTCAGAAGTACTATTCTTCGCATCATTCTTCTGAGCATTCTTCCACAGCAGACTATCACCAACAATTGAACTAGGATCAACATGACCACCCACAGGAATCCAACCATTTAATCCACTACAAGTACCACTACTAAACACCGCGATTCTACTCGCATCGGGAGTAACCGTAACATGAGCACACCACAGACTACTAGAAAACAACTTCAGACAGGCAACACAAGGACTATTCTTCACAGCACTACTAGGAATCTACTTCACCGCACTCCAAGCCTACGAATACATCGAAGCCCCATTCACAATTGCAGACTCCGCCTACGGATCAACCTTCTTTATAGCAACAGGATTCCACGGGCTACATGTAATCATCGGAACAACATTCCTAACGACATGCCTCCTACGACAAACAGCCCTACATTTCTCATCAAACCACCACTTCGGATTCGAAGCAGCAGCATGATACTGACACTTTGTAGATGTAGTATGACTATTCCTATACATCTCAATCTACTGATGAGGAAGATAAAATACTACTTATCTAATACAAGTAAAGTATACTTGACTTCCAATCAAGAAATTTGTGAAAACAAGATAAGTAATAATAATAACCATAACAGCAACAACAATCACAATTATACTATCAACAGCAGTGATATACCTAACAACCCTAATCTCAAAAAAAAACAACGAAGACCGAGAAAAAAGATCACCCTTTGAATGCGGGTTCGACCCAAAAAACTCAGCACGACTACCATTCTCATCACGATTCTTCCTAATCGCAGTAATCTTCATAATTTTCGATGTAGAAATTGCACTATTACTACCTATACCAATTACCATAACAACATCAAGAATAAAATCATGAGCAATAATTAGATCAGCATTCCTTCTAATCCTAATTATTGGATTATACCACGAATGAAACCAAGGATCACTAGAATGAAGAAACTAACTTAAGGGGGGACTATAGTTAATAATAACATTTGAGTTGCATTCAAAAAGTGCTGCACAGCAGCTAGCCTCAAATAAAAGTGAGAAGCAACATCTTGCAATCAGTTTCGACCTGATCTTAGATAGTAAACCTATCCTCACTATCCTAACCTTAACTGAAACCAAAAAGAGGTATATTATTGTTAATAATAAAAATGAATTAAAAAATTCCAGTTAAAGAAGTGACAGAAAAAGTGAATGCTGCTAACTTATCACTATAGCGGTTAAAATCCGTTTACACTTCTATATTTATATAGTTTAAGAAAACATTACATTTTCACTGTAAAGATAAAGTCCAACTTTTATAAATACAACAAACCACTTAAAGGTCAACACAAACCTCATCGACATCTTCAGCGTCGCGCTCTAAACAATAAGCTATTCAAGTAAAAAGCCAACAAAAACAACAAAATAACAACCCACATAACAAAAAAGCCTAAAAATACCCTCAAACTACTATATTGAGCCCACTGATTAACCCTACCAAGACTAAAAAGAACCCAATACAAACCCTGACCACCAAAATATTCCATTCAACCAGAATCAAAAACCCTCATCGACCCATAACCAAACCCAAGAGGACCAAAAGAAACCCCATAAGTAGAAAAAAAAGGCATAAACCACATAGAACCAGAAAATGAAGAAACCCCATAATAATACATGGAAAATAAATAATCACTAAAACTGAAGCTAGAAATACCATAACCTAACCAACCACCCAGAAACACCACAAAAAGAGTAAGAAACCTCAAATAATAAGGCAAACAAACAACAGAGGGGGTAGGACAAATCAACCACATTAATGATCTACCACCAAGAACTGACATAACCAACAAACCGATCATACCAACAACCATACTATAATTAGTCTCAGCTATAGAATAAGAAGAAACAAAATTAAAATCACCACACAAAACAAAATAAAAGAGACGAAAAGAATAACAAACCGTCAAGCCCGTAGAAACAAACAATAAAAGAAAACCAAAAATATTCACATATCTCATAGAAAACATCTCTAAAATAAAATCCTTAGAGTAAAACCCAGCCAAGAAGGGCATCCCACACAAAGCAAAATTAGAAACCATTAAACAAGAAGAAGTAAAAGGCATATAAACAGACAAGCCTCCCATAAAACGAATATCTTGGGAATCGCCCATAGAATGAATCACGCCCCCCGCACACATAAACAACAAGGCCTTAAATAAAGCATGAGTCAACAAGTGAAAAAAAGCCAAACCAGAAAGACCAACAGAAATAGTTATAATCATAAGACCCAGCTGTCTTAAAGTAGACAGAGCAATAATCCTCTTCAAATCAAACTCGAAGTTAGCCCCAAGACCAGCTATAAACATGGTTAACCCAGAAACTAACAACAAAATAACATTCAACAAATAGCCAAACGAGGGACTAAAACGAATCAACAAATAAACACCAGCAGTAACCAACGTGGAAGAATGAACCAGAGCAGACACGGGAGTAGGAGCAGCCATCGCCGCAGGCAACCAAGAAGAAAAAGGAATTTGAGCTCTCCTAGTCATAGCCGCCAAAACAACAAGAAAAGAAATCAACCCTATCTCAATAGAACCCGATAGAAAGTCCAAATAATAAATAAATCTTCAACTACCAAAATTAAGCATCCAAGCAATAACCATTAACAAAGCTACATCACCGATACGATTAGACAAAACAGTCAACATTCCAGCACCATAAGACCTCACATTCTGATAATAAATCACCAAAAGATAAGAAACCAAGCCCAAACCATCCCAGCCCAACAAAATTCTAATCATATTAGGACTAACAATCAAAAACATCATAGAAACTACAAACATCAAAACCAACGAAATAAACCGAAAAATATTCAAATCACCAAACATATAATCATCACTATACAAGATAACAAGAGATGAAATAATGAAAACAAATCCCATAAACAACAAAGACATCCAATCAAACAAAAAAGTCATCACAACAGAACTACCATTCAATCTCACAACCACCCAGTCAACAAAATAAACCAAATCAAACAAAATAAAATAAAACCCCCAAAAACAGCAAAATCAACCCAGGAAAAACAAGAAAATAAATCTAGCAAAACAAACAGAAACAGGCATCACAGTCCAAAGCAACCAATCACATCACTGACACCACAAATCAGTATTTTTAAATTAAACTATTTAGACTAAAAATCCCATTCTACACCCAAAAAATAGCAAAATCAACCTTCAAAATAACCAAGTTTAATGGAAACCAATGCAAAAACAACAACAAAAACTCACGAACATAGCCCAATGAACAAGAGTACAAACCAGAAAAAACAGAGCCATGCTGACTATAAGAATACATATAAAGAGTATAAGCCGCACTAAAAAAGGACAAGAAAATCAAAACAAGCATAAGATATCAAGACCACGATACCAAACTACTCAACAGCCCAATTTCGCCCAAAAGATTAAGAGATGGAGGAGCAGCCATATTACAGGCACTCAACAAAAATCACCACATAGTCATACTAGGCATAAGATTTATCAAACCCCTATTAACCAATAATCTACGACTGCCAAAACGCTCATAAGAAATATTAGAAAGACAAAAAAGACCAGAAGAACATAGACCGTGAGCAACCATCAAAGCAAAAGATCTACATACACCCCAATAACCCATAGTCATAATACCACCAATAACCATACCCATATGAGCCACAGACGAATAAGCAATCAACGACTTCAAATCAGTCTGTCGCATACAAAACAAACTAACCAACAAACCACCAACCAGACCCAAAACAACCCAAACAATACCAAAACCAAACCCAAACTTAGACAAGATGGGAAAAACACGAAGTAAACCATAACCACCAAGCTTCAACAAAACACCAGCTAAAATCATAGAACCAGAAACAGGAGCCTCCACATGAGCCCTAGGAAGTCACAGATGAACCAAAAACATAGGCATCCTAACCAAAAAGGCCAAAACCATACAAACATAAAATAAGCCACCAACAACGCCCCCTCGCAACAAAAACAAACACAACGAACCCAATGATCTATAAATATACAAAATACCAACCAACAAAGGAAGAGACGCTAACAAAGTATAAAACAACAAGTAAACACCCGCCTGAACACGCTCCGGCTGATACCCCCAACCCAAAATAAGGAACAAAGTAGGAATCAATCTACTTTCAAAGAAAATATAAAAAGACAACAAACCAACTCTTCTAAAAGTACAATACAACATAACAACAAGGAAAACAACAACAAAAAGAAAAAACCCAGGAAAGTAATTTGAGCGAAGAACAGACTCTCTAGCCAAAACTATAAGAACGCAAATCCACAAACTCAAAAGAACAAGACCATAAGAAATCACATCACAACCAAAAAGGTAGCCCAAACTACCCCAACAAAAAAAATAGGGGAAAGAAAAAAGATAAAGAAAAGAGACCAAAAACAACAAAGAACAAACCAACCACCAAGAACAAGACACACACAGAGGGATCAAAAACAACAAAAAACAAAGAAACCTTAACATTGAAGAACACTATAAGAACGAAAATAATCATTACCATGACTACGAATCATAGAAACTAAAATAGACAAACCCAACGAGCCCTCACAGACCGAAAAAATCAAAAAATAAACAACAAAAAACAAACTATAGTTAAAACCACACAAGTAAAAATAAACTGAAAGATACAAAACTAAAACAACAAACTCCAATCTCAACAAAGTAACCAACAGATGCTTACGACCAGAAGAAAAAGTCCAAATACCACAAAAATAAAGAACGAAAAGATACAACCACATTGACATTAAAGTTTTAATAATTTAACAAAAATATTGGTCTTGTAAACCAAAAATAAGGATACAACCTTTTAAAACTTCAGAGGAAAGACACACGCCATTTCACTAGTCCCCAAAACTAACATTTTAAATAAAATACCCCCTGACATAACAAAACTATTAATATCAACGAGAATAATAACAAGAATAATATTCACACAAATAAAACACCCACTGGCCATAGGGATAATACTACTTATACAAACCACAATAACATGCCTAATTAGAGGAACCATATACAAGAGATTCTGATTCTCATACATCCTTTTCATGATCATAATCGGAGGGATATTAGTACTATTTATATACATGACCAGACTAGCATCAAACGAAATATTTTCACCATCAAATAAAATAGTCCTAACCGCACTAATAACAATCCCAGCACTGACATACATCATACCAGACCAAACAAACAACAAAGAAATAAATATACACGACACAACAACAGAAGACGAAATCACATCAACAACAATAATAATATACAACCAAAACACAGGAACAATAACAATCCTACTAGTACTATACATACTACTCACACTAATCGTAGTAGTAAACATCATCAGCATTTCAAGGGGACCACTACGACACACAAACTAATGAACAAACCCATACGAAACAAACACCCCCTCCTTAAAATCGCAAACAACGCCCTAGTAGACCTGCCGACACCATCAACAATCAGAGGATGGTGAAACTTCGGATCACTACTAGGAGTCTGTTTAGTAACACAAATCCTAACCGGACTATTCCTAGCCATACATTACTGCCCGGACATCAGTGCCGCATTCTCAAGAGTAAGACACATTTGCCGAGACGTAAATTACGGATGATTACTACGAACGTTGCACGCAAACGGAGCATCACTATTCTTCGTATGTATCTACATACACATTGGACGAAATATATACTACGGATCATACAACTTTGTACACACATGATCAGTGGGAGTAGCAATCCTATTCCTAACGATAGCAACAGCATTCATAGGATATGTCCTCCCATGAGGACAAATATCATTTTGAGGAGCAACCGTAATTACAAACCTACTATCAGCAATCCCATACATAGAAAAGGAAATAGTCCAATGAGTATGAGGTGGATTTGCCGTAGACAACGCAACACTAACACGATTCTTCGCACTACACTTTCTAATACCATTCGTAATCGCAGCAGCAACCATAGTCCACCTACTATTCCTACACCAAACAGGATCAAATAACCCACTAGGACTAAACAAGGACACAGACAAAATCCCATTCCACCCATACTTCACAGTAAAGGACATCCTAGGATTTGCAATCATAATCATGTTACTATCAATTCTAACCCTAAAAGAACCATACCTCCTAGGAGACCCAGACAACTTCACACCAGCCAACCCACTAGTAACCCCCGTACACATTCAACCAGAATGATACTTCCTATTTGCGTACGCAATCCTCCGATCAATCCCAAACAAACTAGGAGGAGTAATCGCACTAGCAATATCAATCGCAATCCTATTCATCATACCAACTAACAAATCAAAATTCCGAGGAACACAATTCTACCCAGTAAACCAAGTAATGTTCTGAACAATAACAAACACAGTAATCCTACTAACTTGAATTGGAGCCCGACCAGTAGAAGACCCATACATCCTAACAGGACAAATCCTAACAGTAGTATACTTCATATACTACATCGCAAACCCCATAACAACAAACCTATGAGACAAAACAATAAACTAGTTAAATGAGCAATAAGGAAAGCCTAGTGCCTTGAAAACACTATGAGAGAAGTTCAAACCTTCTATTAACTTAATGCCTAAATTAATACACCTACAACAAAGAAAAGACCAGTAGCCTAACACCAACAAAAAATAAAAGGTAATTTAAAGAAAGAGGCAAAAAGCTCCTCCAAGCCAAATACATCAACCTATCATAACGAAACCGTGGCAAAGTGCCACGAACCCAAACAAACAAAAAAGACACAAAAGTCAACTTAACGTAAAAAAAAAGAGAATAAAGATCACTACCCAAAAAAATAATACAAAACAACAATCTCATAAAAAGAATACTAGCATACTCAGCCAAGAAAATTAATGAAAATCCACCACCCCCATACTCAATGTTAAAACCAGAAACCAGCTCAGACTCCCCCTCAGCAAAATCAAAGGGAGTGCGATTAGTTTCAGCCAAACAAGAAATAAACCAAACGAAAGATAAAGGGAAAGAAAAAAAAATCAACCAAACATACACCTGGAAAAAATAAAAATAAACCAAATTATATCTACAAACCAAAATAACGAAAGAAAACAAAATAAAAGCCAGTCTAACCTCATAAGAAATAGTCTGAGCTAAAGCACGCAACCCCCCCAACAAAGAATAACCAGAATTAGACGACCAACCAGCAATCATAACGGTATAAACCCCAAGACTAGTACAAGCCAAAAAAAATAACAAACCCAATTCAAAAGACACAAACCCTCTCAAATAAGGAATCAACAACCAAATCAACAAAGAAAGAAACAACGCAAAAACAGGAGAAAAATAATAAACCAAATAGTTAGAGACCAAAGGAAAATACTGCTCCCTAGAAAACAACTTAATAGCATCTCTAAAAGGCTGAAGAATACCAACAAACCCAACCTTATTGGGACCCCTACGAATATGAATATAACCTAAAACCCTCCGTTCTAAAAGAGTAAGAAACGCAACCCCAACCAAAACAAAAACAACCAACAACAAAAACACAACAACAGAAAACAATACCAACATAACAAATACTACTTGTAAAATAAAAAATTCACATTAATAGATTCTAAATCTAATGCACTTATCTGCCAAAATAGTCAGTTAATAAAACTCAACAACAACAAAATTATTCCAAATACCTGGTCCTCTCGTACTAAGGTATAAAACCAACTTATAGATAGAAACCAACCTGGCTCACGCCGGTTTGAACTCAGATCATGTAAGATTTTAAAGGTCGAACAGACCCAATAAAACTTTCAGCTCCTACACCAAAAATTCACCTTAATCCAACATCGAGGTCGCAAACCCTCCTGCCGATAAGAACTCTCAAGGAAGATAACGCTGTTATCCCTAAGGTAATTTAGTCTTGCAATCAAAATAAATGGATCAAACAACTATAAATCAATATAACCTAAAACCAAGAGGAGTTAAACTATATTCCTCTCATCACCCCAACAAAACAAAAAGCCCACTTACCAAAAACAAAACAAACAACATAAATAAATAAGCCAAATGTTAAACTCTATAGGGTCTTCTCGTCCCATAAAAACATCTAAGAATTTTAACTCAAAGACCAAATTCAATAAAACATTCATCACTAAGACAGCCAGTGCCTCGTCAAGCCATTCATTCCAGATCACAATTAAAGAACTAATGATTATGCTACCTTTGCACGGTCAAAATACCGCGGCCCTTCAACACTCAAGTCAGCGGGCAGGCCATACTTCAAAAACTAACAAGAAAAGATGTTTTTGTTAAACAGGCGGACACAAATATTTGCCTAATTCCTCAAAAGAAATTAAACAGAAATACAAACAACATAACAAACAAATTTACTAATTCCATAATAATTACAATCCAAAACAAAGCAAAGAAAACATTCCAATAAATAATTAAATAAAACAAAATAACGAAAGAAACAAATAAAATTTTAACATAATCAAACTGAAAATCACCATAAAATCCACAAAACTAAATTCACACAAAAATTATAAAAACAAAATAAGGAGCTAATCCCCCTTAATCTTAACGTCTGATAAAGAAAAATAAACAACAGTAAAAATCTAAACAAGACGCATGAATTAAATTCATTTCTTGAAAAACCAGAAACCACTAAAAACGAATAACATCTCACTACCAACGGCCTATCGTTAATGCTAATGAAACAGCAACTAAAATAAACCATTAACTCCTTTAAAATCGGGAAATAAAAATAAATAATAAAATTCAATGAACCCTGATACACAAGGTACGACAAGACAAGTCAGCTTCCAGAAAAACAAACAACTCAACCCCTCACAGTACAAGTAACCTATCGCAAAAAAATTAAATCAAAAGAAAATACAACAACAAAATAATATTTTACTAAACCCTACCGAATCCAACTCAAATTAACAACAAGACAATCAATAAATCAAACCATGCCGAATTGCACGACAAAAAATTCAGCGTAAATGAAATCTCAACTAACAGAAATGGCTTGTAAAATCACTCCAGCTACACCTTCCGGTACAACCACTTTGTTACGACTTATCTCATTTAACAACAAACGAGAGCGACGGGCGATGTGTGCATATCTTAGAACCAATATCACGAAAACAATCTCCAAGACATTACAATCAAATCCAATTTCATGCCAATAATTCAACCAGCAATCCAAACAACAAAAACCAATGTAATCCATCATTAACACTTAGAAACAAGCTGCACCTTGACCTGAAATAAATCAAAATAAAGAAACCAGAAAATTATAACCCCTAAAAGCATAATCAATAAACGGCGGTATACAAACCATAGCAACCAAGTAAGGTCCAACGCGGACTATCGATAACGAGACAGATTCCTCTGAACGGAATAAGATACCGCCAAATTCTTTAAGTTTCAAGAACATACCTAGTACTACTCCAGCACAAAAATTAACATTCCAAAATAATAGGGTATCTAATCCTAGTCTAAAAAAAGAATTTCATAGCCTCCAAATATAAACAAAGGAAAACAATAAAAATAAAAATTTCACCCAACCAACCACCCAATATAAAACCCTCAATCAATCCAAACCATCCATATAACTATCAAAGCCAAACACGTTCAACTGCATCCAACGTATAACCGCGGCTGCTGGCACAAAATTTAACCGAAACTAAAACACATTACTAACTACAAGAATCCTTGATTAATAATAACACCTAATGAGAATTACACCTCAACCCACCAGACCATTTAGAACCAATGGACAATCGCGCACAAACTTACATATAGAGCAAGCAAATAATGAACGAACGAGCAAGAATAAAACTCCTCACCGATACAACAAACCAAAAATGGGACAGGAAACAAAAAATCAAATAACAAACAAGCCAGCGCAACAACAAAGCAACAACAAGACGAAGCGCAGGTACCCTCATAAAAGTTTTTTAGCCCAGGCAGTAAAAAACCCCACTAACACGCAAGAAAAAACTGACAGACCCCAACACTCATATACAACTCCACAATACAACAAACCAAAAATGGGACAGGAAACAAAAAATCAAATAACAAACAAGCCACGCAACAACAAATTATACGTGAAACACACGACAATAACAACTCTACTCATGAATCTACTAGAACAACAAATCCTAAACTTATCTTTTTTTTAACTTATAAGATAAGTTTAGGATTTGTTGTTCTAGTAGATTCACAAATATCAGAATCATAATTCCTAGAAAGAATTTATACATATAAGATGAAAAACTACCATTAAATCTATTTATTGATAAGTTTTCATTCTCTTAATAATTCCATTTTTATTGCATTAAAATAATAAAATTGCTTATCTTTAATAAATTAAAACGAGATATGTGTACGATGATATTAATATAAGTGTTGAATATTTAATACCTTCCTTCTACTCTATTAGGTAGCTATACCCGCTATACTGTTAATTGCATTTAATTAAGATCGTATTGTTTGTATAAATCACTAAGGATAATCAATGATACTTAGAATAGATTAATATATTTGGAATAAGACTCATATTAATATAAACACACACGCAAGACCAACCCCGCCTCCAACCCAACCATACACCAAAGAAACAAGAAAAACCCCCAACAGACCAGAAACGCGTACTGGCAACAACAAATTATACGTGAAACACACGACAATAACAACTCCAAA